CATATTCCGGAAATACAGAAAGAAAGAAATTCCACGATCGAACTACCAATAAGAAAATAATATAATGAGATAAAACCCGAAACAACAATGCTTTACTTTGTATTAAAAAGTTAAGAATTCGCGGTTCTCGTGAATCTAATTTAATTCATTGAAATTCCGTCCAATAAAACGGAAGAATTATAAATTTCCAAAATAATAGATAGGAATACTGCAAATAGAGCCATTGCAACACCCATCAAAGGAGTAGTTCCCCACCCAGGAGCTACTTTACCATATTCTGAATTCAATGGTTTTAATAAATCCCCTACAGCAGTTCGTCTTGGTCCAGATCTAGAACTACCCTCAACGGTTTGTGTAGCCATAAATCCTATTTTGTATTCATTGAGATCTGTTGACTTTGTATACCATTCCGTGGTAAATAAACGATTTTATCATAGATCCATTTTGGTCTTGAAATTATATAATAATGGAAACAGCAACCCTAGTCGCCATCTCTATATCTGGTTTACTTGTAAGTTTTACTGGGTACGCCTTATATACTGCTTTTGGGCAACCCTCTCAACAACTAAGAGATCCATTCGAGGAACACGGGGACTAGTTGACGTAATAAGCCTCCCAACATTGGGAGGCTTATTACGTCAATTGATATAATGAAAAATCATTTCATCTTTTTAGTTGGAACTTTAGGTGGTTCTCGAAAAAAGATAGCGAAAAATATTATCCCTAGAGTGGAGACTAAGAGGAATGTATAAACCAATGCTTCCATAAATTCGATCGTGCTTTACAATTATAGCTTCCATACCTATTTATTTATTATTGGGGATTCTCTCACGCATAAAGAAAAAAAGCAAGAGTCAAAGAAAAGGCGAAGATTCCAATCAAGATTTTTCGGTTAACTTATGTCAAATCAGAAAAATAAAGAAAAAAATAACAGAGAAATCTTGTATCAGACTACTTGTCTTCTTGTAGTTGGATCTCCAAGTTTTTGGAATGCTCCAAATTCCACTTGAGCATCCAAATCTGGGTCAATACCAGCAAAAACATCTCTGAACAAGGTTCTAGCACCATGCCAAATGTGCCCGAAGAAGAAAAGCAGAGCAAAAGAAGCATGTCCAAAAGTAAACCAACCCCTCGGACTGCTACGAAAAACCCCATCAGATTTCAAAGTAGCACGATCTAATTCAAAAATTTCACCTAATTGGGCGCGCCTAGCATATTTTTTCACAGTAGCGGGATCGCTATAACTGACTCCATTGAGTTCACCACCATAGAACTCAACAGTTACGCCCACTTGTTCGACGCTATACTTCGATTCTGCCCTTCTAAAAGGAACGTCGGCTCTAACAATTCCGTCTCCGTCTACCAAAACAACCGGAAATGTTTCAAAAAAAGTAGGCATACGACGTACAAAAAGTTCACGCCCTTCTTTATCTCTAAAGATAGGATGTCCTAACCACCCAACGGCTATTCCATCTCCGTTGTCCATTGAGCCCGCTCTGAATAATCCCCCTTTTGCAGGATTATTGCCGATGTAATCATAAAAAGCCAATTTTTCAGGAATTTTAGACCAAGCTTCTGATAAACTTTGATTTTTGGCTAGCCCAGCGCCAACTCTTCTATATATTTCTTGCTGGAAGTATCCCTGATCCCATTGATAACGAGTGGGGCCAAATAATTCGATAGGGGTAGTTGCTGAACCATACCACATAGTTCCAGCAACAACAAAAGCTGCAAAAAAGACAGCAGCGATACTGCTGGAAAGGACGGTTTCAATATTTCCCATACGTAATCCTTTGTATAGACGTTGGGGCGGGCGGACACTAAGATGAAATAGGCCCGCTAATATACCTAAAGTACCTGCTGCAATATGATGAGAGGCTATTCCTCCCGGAACAAAAGGATCAAAACCTTCTACACCCCACGCTGGATTTACAGGTTGTACCTTTCCAGTTAGTCCATAAGGATCGGATACCCATATTCCAGGACCATACAACCCTGTTACATGAAATGCGCCAAAACCAAAGCAAGCTACTCCTGAAAGAAATAAATGAATTCCAAAGATCTTGGGCAAATCCAAAGAAGGTTTTCCTGTACGTTCATCACAAAATATTTCTAAATCCCAATACACCCAATGCCAAATAGCTGCCAAGAAGCACAAGCCAGAAAACACAATATGTGCACCGGCCACGCCTTCGTAACTCCAAATACCCGGATTCGTTATAGTCCCTCCTGTGATACTCCAACCGCCCCATGAATTGGTTATTCCTAAACGAGTCATGAAAGGTATAACGAACATACCTTGTCTCCACATTGGATCAAGAACGGGGTCAGAGGGATCAAAAACTGCTAATTCATATAAAGCCATCGAACCGGCCCAACCAGCAACCAAAGCTGTATGCATTATATGGACAGAAAGCAAACGACCGGGATCGTTCAATACGACGGTATGAACACGATACCAAGGCAAACCCATGTAAATACCCCTTTTTCAACGAAAAATAGACACTATGTAACTTTATTGCATTGGAAAAAACTATGCTATGGACCGAACTGTCTCAGTGAATTATCTCGGAGAAAGTATTAATATTTGTTTTATTCTTGTTTTTTTTTAGTAAAAATGGAACAATTCGGTTCGTAGGAACAAAGATAAGCAGATCTATTCTATATCCGATAAGTACCAATACGCAATGGGGGTTGATCCCATTTTCTATGAACGAATGCATACATATTTGTTAATCATTCAAAAGACCTATTCGTAAGAATATTTTCTTAGTCTATGAATAAAATATGATAAAAGACAATATTATTAAGACAACAAAGACATTGTTACGCTTCCACATCAAAGTGAAATATAGTACTTAATTCTTTTTTCTTTCATTTTATGCCTATTGGTGTTCCAAAAGTGCCTTTTCGAAGTCCTGGAGAGGAAGATGCCTCTTGGGTTGACGTATAGTGCGGCTTGTCAGATATATTGGGTCATATGGGATTTCCCCGTTCTCTCCCCCGATCGAGATATCCTCTGTTTCGCCCAAGAAAGATGGAATTATCCAAAATTTGGAGCGTGAAGTGCAATTAGATGTATTTTGAGGGGTATTAAAATGAATATTATCAATTAAAAGAATTTATGGTTAGCTTGGTTGGACCAATAAAATGAAGTATCCAGGCTCCGTTTAGAAAAAACCCAATTGGTAATATATTTCTGATTATTAATACTTATATCATAGATCATAAAAGATTTTTTTTTATTGAATAATAGAATAATCTCAAACTTTTAATCAAACGAATAATATGATAAATACAATATGATAAGATAAATACGTCGAATATTTGGCAGAAGATATGAAATGAATTGAAAAAGAAGTAAGTCGTAGGAAAAAGGCGTAGTATTAGTAGCATTTGTCCTATATGTGCAAATCAAAATCGGTTTTTTTTACTCGGAGTAGAGCATAAACCTAAAAGAATTGAAAAAGCCCATTCAGGAACAAGAAAATGACATCGTGATTTGGATTAGATCTCGATGAAACAATACATCAATGAGAAGTTAGTTCGATAAGTTTAATGGATTTTTTTTTATAGGGAAAGAGTACAAAACCCATCTTTCTTGAAAAGGGGAAGAAAATCGTTAATAAATTCGAAAATGAAATTAGAAAGGTGTCCCGCTATGAAAAAAAAAGAAAGAGGGCTGGAATCTACACATTGATTCTTTTTTTCGCAATTTTTGTTGAACCGTATGCATCAAAAGGTGCATGTACGGCTCTTAAGGGATACAAATTTTATCCTAATCAACCGACTTTATCGAGAAAGATTACTTTTTTTAGGCCAAGAGGTTGATAGCGAGATCTCGAATCAACTTATTGGTCTTATGGTATATCTCAGTATAGAGAATGATAACAAAGATCTTTATTTGTTTATAAACTCTCCCGGCGGATGGGTAATACCCGGGGTAGCTATTTATGATACTATGCAATTTGTGCAACCTGATGTGCATACAATATGCATGGGATTAGCCGCTTCAATGGGATCTTTTATCCTGGTTGGAGGAGAGATTACCAAACGTCTAGCATTCCCTCACGCTTGGCGCCAATGAGTTTTTTAAGAAAAAAAGACTATGCCTTCGCCATATAAAATATGAATATTAAGTAATAATAGCATGGCACTTCGAATTCGATATGCATTTTTTTTAAACATAGATTATATATCGAAAGAGGAGTATGAAATTAGTATAAAATAAAGGGTATTCCCGATTTTATCCGGGGCCTTTTCAGCGTCACAAACTTTTTTGTTTTCACACTGAAGACTTTTAACAATATTGTTGGTATTGTTATGAAAGAGTACGAAAATCACTTTGGGATTGCTGAATCACAAACGAGATAAATATATAAAAAGCAACGGAGCCATCATAGTATTTTTTAACTGTCCCGAAGGGAAGGATGGTAATTGGATCATTTGCCGATCCGGATCTGAGAAAAAAAACCCTATATCTATATATATTTTTTTTTCTCTTTCTTTGATGGAAGGTCAAAGCGAATCCCATTGTGGAGCCGTATGCAATGTGCAAAAGATGCCTATGCCTGTACGGTTGCTCAATTCTATCTTTTTTTAATTCTTTATCTCTTCTCCTCACCTCATCATCCGAGATAGAGGAACCTTTTGTTTATTATATCATCAGGGTAATGATACATCAACCTGCGAGTTCTTTTTATGAGGCACAAACGGGAGAATTTATCCTGGAAGCAGAAGAACTATTGAAACTGCGCGAAAGCATCACAAGGGTTTATGTACAAAGAACAGGCAAACCTTTATGGGTTGTATCCGAAGATATGGAAAGGGATGTTTTTATGTCAGCAACAGAAGCCCAAGCTTATGGAATTGTTGATCTTGTAGCGGTTGACTAAAAATAGCAGTAATCCTGCGCAAATCCGCAACTTGAGATTTTTTACTTATTACGGGTTTAATAATATTCTATTCATCTATTAAATAGAGAACTAATTCATAAGCAGCCGGTTAGGATCGATCTAAACCAGCCCATTCATTATGTATACGATTCAACATGCCAACTATTAAACAACTTATTAGAAACACAAGACAGCCAATCAGAAATGTCACGAAATCCCCTGCTCTTCGGGGATGTCCTCAGCGCCGAGGAACATGTACTAGGGTGTATGTGCGACTCGTTCAGATCCTCGCTGGGACAAACTAAAGGAAACCCATTTTCCAGTATCAATGATCAGTACCAGTGAAGAGGAAAAAATGGAAGGAAAAAGGCCATTCACTATCTAAAAAAAAGATCTATTATATCCTTCTATTGTATTGTGTTGAAATTTATGGTTTCCATTGGTGCAAATCCAATCATTTCCATTTTGAATTGAAGATGAAAAAAAAATTCCTCATTGGTAACAAATGGTTATCCATTAAGCGAGGGAAATCCTATTTTCAAAGCCGAAATCTTATGTCTCTACTCTTGCAAAAACGGACTAAGAGGGTCAGCTACCCAGCTAATCTTCATAATTAAATATCGTTACTGTATAGGTAGATCTCGTTGTGAAAGACCTATGACTAGATAATTCATGGGTAGAGCCAAAGAATGTGAACTGTACAAGTTACCAATAGCATTGATTAAATGAAGTAAGGGGCTCCGGTGTATAGAGAGGACCTCACCGTTTAAGACGTAACCATAGAAACGATGGAACCCACTCTTTCTTTATTCATTTCTATTTATTACTTTTTTATGTTTTTTGATACCTAGTATCAATACAATTTCTTAGTTCGAGGTGAAATACCTATAAAAAAAGACAAATTGTGGTCGGGAAGGTTATAGTAGCAAAAGCCATTGGAATTTATATTTTATACATTGGAAGAATCCGTTTTGTTATTAATAGGAAAGAGGAAAAGAATAACTGAAAGAAAAGAAATCAATTAGTTATTCATTAAAATTCATTTAATCAATGACCAGAATTAGACGAGGATATATAGCTCGGAGACGTAGAGCAAAAGTTCGTTTATTTGCATCAAGCTTTCGGGGGGCTCATTCAAGACTTACTCGAACAATTATTCAACAGAAAATAAGAGCTTTGGTTTCGTCTCATCGAGATAGAGATAGGCAAAAGAGAGATTTTCGTCGTTTGTGGATCACTCGAATAAATGCAGTAATTCGCGAGAATGGGGTATGCTATAGTTATAGCAGATTAATACACAATCTGTACAAGAGACAGTTGCTTCTGAATCGCAAAATACTTGCACAAATAGCTATATTAAATAGGAATTGTCTTTTTATGATTTCCAATGAAATCATAAAATAAGTAAATTGTAAGGAATCCGACACAATATTTTAAATGGAGTTTCGCTGGAGAATGAACTCCGGGAAGGTAGAGTAGAAATTAATATGAAAAAAAGAATATGATAAATTCGCTCAAAATAAAATGAGTGAACACGCCGAATAGTCAATAACAACAAATAAATTTCTTCTTCCCCATTCTTGTTTTTTTCTTACAATACGACAATCCAATCTGGATCCTAGAATTTTTCGAACAAAACATCAATCTGTGTTTGAGTTCAAATTGGAATTTTGATTCAATTGAAGAGTAAGCTTTTTTTTTTATTTATTTCTGGTTCTAAGACCAATAGTTCTGACGGTCGACTCGCCTCTTTCAAATTGTTTCTCATTATTAAGAAAAGGTAACAAAGATAAAATACGAGCTTGTTTTATAGCAATAGTAATTAATCTTTGTTGTTTTAAGGTCAATCTATTTACCCGTCTAGATAATATTTTTCCTTGTTCACTAATAAATCGACTAATTAAACTCATGTTTCTATAATCAATTCGATCCCCCGATTGGATCGGGGGCAAACGCCTACGAAAAGATCGCTTGGATTTAAGAAAGAATCGCTTGGATTTATCCATGGTTTGTTTATTCCTTATCCCGAAAACCCTATTTCAATCTCATCAAAAACGATTTAGGATTAAAAAAGATGATTTGATTTGGTTTTTTTTATATTTATTTCTTTTTTATATTAATATTTTAATTGAAGTTCTATTTTTAAGTTCTATTATAGATTTAAGAGATACATATATATCTAGTTCTATACCTAATATGGTATTTCTAAATAAGGTATTTCCATATAATAATATAGTATATAGTATATAGAATATGTCCCTTTTCATGTTCCCTGAAAAAGTGACACACAGACACCTTGATTCGATCTATTTCTTTATCTCCCCGTGAATCGTATGTTTGTAACAATAGGGACAGAATTTTCTCAATTCTAATCGACTAGGAGTATTGTGGCGATTCTTTTGAGTAATATATCTGGAAATACCCGTTGATTCTTTATTAACACCCTTTCGAACACAACTAGTACATTCTAAAATAACCGTTACGCGGACTTCTTTACCCTTGGCCATGAACCCCCTTTCTTTAAGTTTTTGATGAGTTTTTGATTCAACCAACTCTTCGATTTTCCGATTTAAAGGGAAAAAGGAAGGAAAAAAAAATACAAAATAAATAGAAGTTGCTAACTCGAAATTTTGAAAGATTATTTCGTTGCAATCACAACCCAATATAAATAATAAGTAATAGTAAATAAATATTACTATTAATTCAAATAATGATTTCGAACTCTATTCAGTTCTATTTAGAATAGAATTCTATTCTAAGTCGAAGTATAGTATTTCATTTTACTATCTTGTATGATATTCTTGTCTTAGACACATTTCGATTTCCGTTTTCACTAGATTATTTATCAATTGAATTGAAGAACCCGAATTTCGACGAGGTTGAATCTACTTTTTTATTTCTCTTTCCTCTTTTCTTTATTCTACTTATCTTCTTTATTTTACTTAATTGTAAGTAATTCGATTTTATCTAAAAGAAAAGAGGGGGAGGGATTAGTCACAGATCTTTTGATTCTCTCTCTAATCTTCTTCACCCCTTCCCATGTCAATAACTAGAATGAAAAAAAAGGGAATGTCAACGCATCCGGGAATAATCGATTGATCTCTATCAATAGACCTGCTAAAGCCCCGAACCATAGAGTACTTAGTACCGGTGCCACGGAAAGATATGTTTTTAGATCTCGCATTTCAAATCCTCCTTCTTTATTCTTTTTTGTAATGTATAATGTTAATTTAATACATATATGATCAGCTGTATATGTAAGTAGTTAAGGACCGCTTGTATTTGTACACGGAATTCCTAATTCCAATTGAAATGTACACCGATTCGGTAGATAAGATTTTCCCTCTCTGAAAACCGAAAAATACATCCCTTTTTATCTGAGCATTCCAAAAAAACCTTCATTTTTTAGTTTTTTTTACGATGGGTTTCATATTCATATATTTCATAATATATATTATTAAGATATTCTTAGATATATATTATCTAAGAATAAAGATTAGATAATATCTATTAGAATATATTAGATATATAAACCTTCTACTATTATTATATCTTATATGAGACAAAAAAAAAGAAGAAATTGCAAGATAACTTGTATGTATATCAATGGATATAAAAAAATGAGGATTTGGAAAACAAGACAAGGATTCTCTACAATGACACTGTAGACCAATTGACAGGGATGTAGCGCAGCTTGGTAGCGCGTTTGTTTTGGGTACAAAATGTCACGGGTTCAAATCCTGTCATCCCTACCTATTACTTCTCCTCTGAGCAGTAATGAAATCGATTAAAATCGTGCATACATAATCTTTTTTTATAGTATATCATACTATATGCATACAAGACGTATTGGGGTTACAAAACAAAATACTCTTCCTTCTAGTCTTATCTATTGTGATAAGAAAGCGCTCTTAGTTCAGTTCGGTAGAACGTGGGTCTCCAAAACCCGATGTCGTAGGTTCAAATCCTACAGAGCGTGATTCGGGTCTTGGTTACTTGGTTAGGTTAAGCCGAAAATTACACTCAACAAATGGAACAGGAATCTGAATTTGACCTCCCGTGAATTAAAGAAAAGAGGAGGTCAATCAAAAAAAAGATGTTAATTAATCAAAAGTCCAACTGATCGCCACGTCTGTATTGTAAATATGCAGTTACAAATAATCCAGCTAAAGTAATAGGAATTAGACCTAAGACAATTCCAAATAGAAAAACTTCAATCATTTCAATTTGTTTGAAAGGGAAAAAGGAGAGGTAATATCTATCCCTAAATATTAATCCGGATTTTCCATCAATCTCAATGACCACTAATTCGAAATTGATGCGGTAAGGAACTATAGAATATATGAATACTTACAAAAAGATTTCTTTTTATGAGTTGTATTCATGCAATTAATTTCAAATAAGTCGTATCTTGGTCAGACCAATAAATAGAGCTGAGGTTATAGTTAAAGCCGCTAGTAGAAAACCGAAAAAACTAGTTATAGTAAGCATGAAGATGAAGGGGCTAAATGAAATATGTTCTTTTTATACATATGCTTATAAAGCACTTTCCTAAGTTTCAAGTTTTGAAAGATACTAAGAAAAAATACCAATTGAAATGAAAGAATAAGTTCACGTGACAGTTGTTAACTCATCAATCATTATAGACAGTATTAACAAAAGGAGAGAAGGAGCGGGGTAAAAAAAGAAATCAATTAATCATTTGTAACATCTACCCATCCCGTGATTCCGAATCGCGGGATTCATTAGACAACTCTTGAGTAAACTAATATTCAAATATAAAATAATAATAAGTAAGAAAGACCTCATGTAACTTCATTCAAAAAATGAAACTTTCTTTGAATTCATATGGAACAAAATTCGAAAATCATTTCTATTTTAATCTTTTTTTTTTAATCGTATCGATTAGATTTTATTTTAGAATAAAAAGTGACCTTATAATACCTCTCGTTTGAGATACTATATGAATGAACCTACTATTTCATTTGATGCGTAAAACTGAAAACAAATCAAATAAAGTAAATGTAAATAAAGGAAAAGGTATTGCAGGATCAGATCAATTACGAAAATAAAATCTTTATTTTCGTTCAGCTATTTTCGTCCAA